TCAGGTTTTTTTGTTATTGGGATAGGTGAATTCTTATAGATCCATCCCCCCAAAGAACCGGACATGATAATTTTTCATCATCCGGCTCGAGCAAGAATCAACCGAACTAAACAGATACAAACAGATACATATAAAAAATCTATATATATATAGATTTTAGAAAATCTATATTTATCCATATCCACACATATATGAATAATTCTATATGTAGATGTAGGATTTTATGAATAATTCTATATGTAGGATTTCCGGATTCCATTTTACGAAGTTGCAACTATCCATTGCAAAGAATTCAGTTCTTACAGGTAAATGCTCAATACCCAAGTAGGCTTACAATATTGATCATGATCAAGAGCTTTCTGGGTCGTCTCAGCCCTTGCGATTCACCCTTATCCCCACAAAAAAATAGATCGAGTGAGATTTTTTTTTCACGTACACACGTACAAAGGATTTTCTTGTTACTAATATAGTCTAACCGCTACTCTTCTTTAGATCCCTTGTTTCACTCCGATAGTCTCATAAACCGGATCGATGCAGAAGAAATGAATGCATTTTCATACTATTAAGTAAGTAAAATAACTCAAAAAAATCGGAATTATACCACATCACTTATTCTACTGGATTTTACGGAGCCTATTCATGCACGGCATGCTTCGGTCTGATCATAGAAAAGATTATCTTCAAGCGAACCCAGCCTATCCTCTCTATGGGGCGGCGGTTGGAACAAAGACACATTTTGTTGTGAATTTCAATGTAGCAGATAAAGGCATACTTCTGCACGGCCCAATCAATAGTTCAAGTCACACACTCCCATAATCCATTTTCTCTTCGGAGAATTCCCTTCAACTATTCAACTATTCATTCCTGTGAAATAAATAATACAATATTGTGGAGTTGAGGGGAAATTTCCAAATACATGTCTTATTCTTTGTCAATAATCCATATTTGTAGCAATGAAATATTCTTTTTCCTCCCCCAAGTAATAAAATAACTGATTGATTACAAATCTATATTATCTATATTCTTTATTCTTTATAAAGGACCAGAAATACCTTGCTTACGTATCATTAGAAAATGCATTAACATAAATACGGCAGTAAGAAGAGGTAATACAAAAGTGTGTAAACTATAAAAACGCGTCAAAGTGGACTGTCCCACACTAGCACTTCCACGTAATAACTCGACCAAAGGCGATCCTATTACCGGAATCGCTTCCGGTACGCCTGTTACAATTTTTACTGCCCAATACCCAATTTGGTCCCAAGGTAAAGAATAACCTGTTACACCAAAAGATGCGGTCAATACAGCCAGAATCACACCTGTAACCCAAGTCAATTCGCGAGGTTTTTTAAAACCACCAGTGAGATACACACGAAATACGTGCAGGATTATCATTAGGACCATCATACTTGCCGACCATCGATGAACTGATCGGATTAACCAACCAAAGTTAGCTTCCGTCATTATGTATTGAACAGAAGCAAAAGCCTCAGTAACGGTCGGACGGTAGTAGAAAGTCATAGCAAACCCTGTAGCGACTTGTACTAAAAAACAAGTAAGCGTAATTCCTCCTAGACAATAAAATATGTTGACATGAGGAGGAACGTATTTACTAGTTATATCATCTGCAATCGCCTGAATCTCGAGACGCTCTTCGAACCAATCGTAGACTTTATTGAGATAGGGAAACCAAGGGGACTCCCCCTCTGAGAACCGTATATGAGAATTTCATCTCGTACAGCTCAAACAAAAACACCCCAAAACTGGTTAAAAGAGGTATAGAATAGAAAATTGGAAACTTCTTAATCTTTTGATTCAATCTTCGTTAAAGATACGAAAGAGTCAAAGTAAAAAAGCTCCTTTTTTGGTTATAATTAGAATGCCAAAAAATCAAGTAGGCTCACTTGTCTTTATGTTGATCGTTCCAGGCCTCTTGAATCTTCTATTTACCTATTTTTTTCTTTCATTTGTTATTTTTATTTGTATGTAATGTATATGTAATGGAGCTTTACTTTTGTTTTCTTTATTATTGATAGGAATTTTCTTGTTAAGACCCTATGAATCAATTGAAACCTCAGATTCATACTAGAACCACGATGATTCAATAAAACCTTCAAGCTAAGTCAAGGATTCCCTGAGTAAGAACCATTGGATTATCATTTATTCAACGAGTAGAATCGATATAATGACTAAAACTAGAAAGAAAAGTTTGTTCTTTGAGCAAAATAAAAGCAGAAATGGGAATTTGAAAGAAGAAAAATATTTCAATTTAAAACTTTTTCTTTGGAAAAATTTTAGGAATCCGGACACGAGGTCTGAATATTAAGTATGAATCATAGTTCAAATACTTCGTGATCTATTTCATATATTTCGTGCTCCAGATACTAGAATGAATACCCGACGGGGTAAAACCATCTCTATCAAGACGACAGACCCACTCTCTGTACTCTCAATAGGATCAATTATAACAAGTCACACACTCATATTCCGGAAATACAGAAACATAAAAATTTCGCGGTCGAACTACCAAAAAAGAATAAGCTAAAAAAAAAAAGCGGAGACCTAAATGTATCGTTTTTTCTATTTGTATTTAAAAGCTAGGATTTTGTGAGTCTTAGAAATCTAATTCAGTGAAATTCCGTCCAGTAAAACGGAAGAATTATAAATCTCCAAAATAATAGATAGGAATACCGCAAACAGAGCCATTGCGACACCCATCAAAGGAGTAGTTCCCCATCCAGGAGCTACTTTACCATATTCCGAATTCAATGGTTTCAATAAAGCCCCTGCACCCGTTCGTCTTGGACGAGCTCTAGAACTACCCTCAACAGTTTGTGCAGCCATAAATCCTATTTTGTATTCATTGAGATCTGTTGACTTTGTATACCATTCCGTTGTAAATAAACAATCTTATCATAGATCCATTGTGGTCTTGAAATTATATAATAATGGAAACAGCAACCCTAGTCGCCATCTCTATATCTGGTTTACTTGTAAGTTTTACTGGGTACGCCTTATATACTGCTTTTGGGCAACCCTCTCAACAACTAAGAGATCCATTCGAAGAGCACGGGGACTAGTTGAAATAATGAGCCGCCCAATATTGGGGGGCTCATTACTTCAATTGAAATAATGAAAAATCATTTCATTTTTTAGTTGGAACTTTAGGTGGTTCGCGAAAAAAGATAGCGAAAAAAATGATCCCTAGAGTCGAGACTAAGAGGAATGTATAAACCAATGCTTCCATAAATTTGATCGCGGTTTACAATTATAGCTTCCATACCTGTTTATTGGGGATCATCTCCCGGATTAAAGAAAAAAGAAAAAAAAAAGGCCAAAGAGCGCCGATTTAAATCCAGATTTTTCCAGCACCTTATGTAAAATCACAAAGAGAAAATAGAAGCGAGAAGCGAAAAATAACAGAGCAATGCTGCATCAGACTACTTGTCTTCTTGTAGTTGGATCTCCAAGTTTTTGGAATGCTCCAAATTCCACTTGAACATCCAAATCCGGGTCAATACCAGCAAAAACATCTCTGAACAAGGTTCTAGCACCATGCCAAATGTGCCCAAAGAAGAAGAGCAGAGCAAAGGAAGCATGTCCAAAAGTAAACCAACCTCTTGGACTGCTACGAAAAACACCATCGGATTTCAAAGTAGCACGATCTAATTCAAAAATTTCACCCAATTGGGCACGTCTAGCATATTTTTTCACGGTCGCAGAATCACTATAACTCACTCCATTCAGTTCGCCACCATAGAACTCAACAGTTACACCTACTTGTTCGACACTATACTTCGATTCTGCCCTTCGAAAAGGAACATCGGCTCTAACAATTCCATCTCCGTCTACCAAAACAACCGGAAATGTTTCAAAAAAAGTAGGCATGCGACGTACAAAAAGTTCACGCCCTTCTTTATCTCTAAAGATAGGATGTCCTAACCACCCGACAGCTATTCCATCTCCGTTATCCATTGAACCCGCTCTGAATAATCCCCCTTTCGCCGGATTATTTCCGATGTAATCATAAAAAGCTAATTTTTCAGGAATTTTAGACCAAGCTTCTGATAAACTTTGATTTTCGGCTAGTCCAGCGCTAACTCTTCGATATATTTCTTGCTGAAAGTATCCCTGATCCCATTGATAACGGGTAGGACCAAATAATTCGATGGGAGTAGTTGCTGAACCATACCACATAGTTCCAGCAACAACAAAAGCTGCAAAAAAGACAGCAGCGATACTGCTGGAAAGAACAGTTTCAATATTGCCCATACGTAATCCTTTATATAGACGTTGGGGTGGGCGGACACTAAGATGGAATAAGCCTGCTAATATGCCCAATGTCCCTGCTGCAATATGATGAGAGGCTATTCCTCCTGGAACAAAAGGATCAAAACCTTCCACGCCCCACGCGGGATTTACAGATTGTACCTTTCCAGTTAGTCCATATGGGTCGGACACCCATATTCCAGGACCATACAATCCTGTTACATGAAATGCGCCAAAGCCAAAGCAAGCCACTCCTGAGAGAAATAAATGAATTCCAAATATCTTAGGCAAATCCAAAGAAGGTTTTCCTGTACGTTCATCATCAAATATTTCTAGATCCCAATACACCCAATGCCAGATAGCTGCCAAGAAGCACAAACCAGAAAACACAATATGTGCCCCGGCTACACCTTCGTAACTCCAAATACCCGGATTCGTTATCGTCCCTCCTGTAATACTCCAACCGCCCCATGAATTGGTTATTCCTAAACGAGTCATGAAGGGTATAACGAACATACCTTGTCTCCACATTGGATCGAGAACAGGGTCGGAGGGATCAAAAACTGCTAATTCATATAGAGCCATTGAACCGGCCCAACCAGCAACCAGAGCTGTATGCATTATATGGACAGAAAGCAAACGACCGGGATCATTCAATACGACAGTATGAACACGATACCAAGGCAAACCCATGGTAATACCCCTTTATCAACAAAAAATAGACACTATGTAACTTTATTGCATTGAAAAAACTATGCTATGGAACCCCCCCTTTTTTTTTCAGTGGATTATCTCGGAAAAAGGGTTACTATTTGTTCTATTCTTTTAGTAAAAATGGAACAATTCGGTTCATAGGAAAAAAGAGAAGCAGATCTATTCTATACTCGATAAGTACCAATACGCAATGGGGGTTGATTCCCTTTTCTAGGAGCGAATGCATCCATATTTAGGTCATCATTCAAAGTACCTATTCGTAAAAATATTCCTTTATTCATTTTGTTTTCCTTTATTTTATGAACTTATTCGATCTATGTAGAAAATATGACGATAAAGCTAATATTATTAAAATAATAAGCCCATTATTACGTTTCCACATCAAAGTGAAATAGAGTACTTAATTCTTTTTTCTTTCAGTTTATGCCTATTGGTGTTCCAAAAGTTCCTTTTCGAACTCCCGGAGAGCGAAATGCAACTTGGATTGACATATAGTGCGCCCTGTCAGATATATTGGGTCATATGGGGTTTCCCCATTCTCTCCCCCGATCGAGATATCCTCTCTTTCGCCCTCCAAAAAAGCGATTGAATCATCAAAAATTTGTAGCGTGAAGTGCAATGAAATGCAATTAGATCTATTTTGTGAAGAGGTATCCAGATTAATATTAGCAATTTAAATAATTTATGGTCGACTTGGCTGGACCAATAAAATGAAGTATCCAGGCTCCGTTTAGAAAAACCCAATTGGTAATATATCTATTATTAGTACTTATAGATATCATAAACAATTCTATTTAGAAATAAATGCTAAATAGCAGTGATCCCAAATAGTTAATCAATCGAATAATAAATACGATGGATACGTCGAATATTCGGCGGAAGACATAAAAGAAATGAATTGAAAAAAAGGGGAAGTCATAGCAAAAAAAAAGACGTGGTATTGGGGTAATTTGTCCTATATGTGCAAATCAAAATCGGGCCGATCCTTACTCGGAGTAGAGCATAAACCTAAAAAAATTGAAGAAGCCCATTCAGGAACAAGAAAATGGCATCGTGATTTTTGGATTGGATCTCGATGTAAAAATACATCAATGAAAGGTTAGTACGATAAGTTTAGTGAACTTTTTTTATTCTAATATTATAGGAAAACCAGCCAAACTCATCGTTCTTCAAAAATGAAAGAGAAGTCCCTTCGTTAGAAAGAGTCCGCTATAAAAAAAGAAATAGGGCTGGAAGCTACACATTGGTTTTTTTTCGCAAGTTTTGTTGAACCGTATGCATCAAAAGGTGCCCGTACGGCTCCTAAGGGATACAATTTTATCCGAATCAACCGACTTTATCGAGAAAGATTCATTTTTTTAGGCCAAGTAATTGATAGCAATGTTTCGAATCAACTTATTGGTCTTTTGGTATATCTCAGTTCGGAGAGTGATACCAAGGATCTGTATTTGCTTATAAACTCTCCCGGCGGATGGGTAATACCGGGAATAGCTATTTATGATACTATGCAATTTGTGCGACCAGATATACAGACAATATGCATGGGATTAGCCGCCTCAATGGGGTCTTTTATCCTGGTCGGAGGAGCAATTACCAAACGTCTAGCATTCCCTCACGCTTGGCGCCAATGAGTTTTTTATTTGAGAGAAAAAAGAAGACTATGCCTTCGCCATATGAATTATTAATATTAAGTAATATTAGCATGGCACTTCGAATTCGATATGAAAAATTTTTATTGTTTTTCAAAATATTAGATTATGTATCGAAAGAGTAGTATGAAATAAAGGAAGAGTATTTACGATTTTATCTTACTTATCGTAGGTCTATTTTAGCGTCACAAACTTTTTTCACACCGGCGGGTTATTAACAATATTTATGTTATGAAAGAGTACGAAAATAAAAGAAAAAAGAAGATTCTTTATTCTTTTATTTGAAAAAAAAAACAAAGAAACTTTGGGATTGCTGAATCACAGACGAAATAAATATATAAAGCAACGGGGCCATCATAGTATTTTTGAACTCCTCCGAAAAAAAAAAGAAGGGTGGTAATTGGATCATTTACCGATCTGGGTATAATAGACCCCAAGTTTTCTCTTTCTTCAATGAAAGGTAAAAAAATTCCATTGTAGAGCCGTATGCAATGTGCAAAAAAATGCCCGTACGGTTGTTCAATTCTATCTTTTTCTTATTGTTTATCTCTTCGCCTTGCCTCATCGTGCAAGATAGAGATACAGGAACCTTTAATTGTGTTATATTATATGATCAGGGTAATGATCCATCAACCTGCTGCCGGTTTTTATGAGGCACAAACGTCAGAACTTATCCTGGAAGCGGAAGAACTACTGAAACTGCGCGAAATCCTTACAAGGGTTTATGTACAAAGAACGGGCAAGCCCTTATGGGTTGTATCCGAAGACATGGAAAGGGATACTTTTCTGTCAGCAACAGAAGCCCAAGCTCATGGAATTGTTGATTTTGTAGCGGTTGGATAAAAAATAGCAGTGATTTCGTGCAAATACACGATTTAAGATTTTCTCTTCTGACTTCTTAAGGGTTTAATATATTTTTTTTTTAATTTTTTTAATATAATATTAAAAGTCATAATCGTCCGGTTAGGATCGATCTAAACCTAACCTTAATGTATAATTCAGCATGCCAACTATTAAACAACTTATTAGAAACCCAAGACAGCCAATTAGAAACGTCACGAAATCCCCCGCTCTTGGGGGATGCCCTCAGCGTCGAGGAACATGTACAAGAGTGTATGTGCGACTCGTTTTAATCATGGGCTGAGACAAAACAAAAGAAAAAAAAAAATTTCCAATATCAATGATCAGTACCGGTGAATCGGATAGAATGGAAGAACTCCATTTACTATCTAAAAAACGAAAAAAGATAAATCTATCATATCTTTCTATTGTGTATGAAATTTATGGTTTCAATTGGTGCAAATTCAGGCAATTGAATTTGCAATTTAAGATGAGAAAGAATTCCCCATTGGTAACAAATAGTTATCCATTTAGCGGGGGAAATCCTATTTTAAAAGCAGAAAGATTGAGTTTCCGCTCTTAGAAGAACGGACTAACAAGGTCAGCTACCCAACCAATCTTCATAATTAAATACCGTTACTGTATAAGGTATATCTCGTTATGAAAGACCTATTCTCTTACTGGAAAATTAATGGGTAGAGCCAAATGGGTAGAGCCAAAGAGTGGTAACTGTACAAGTTACTAATAGCATTGATTAAATGAAAGAAGGGGCTCCGGTGTATAGAGAAGACCTCACCGTTTAAGAAGTAACCATAGAGACGATGGAACCCACAATTTCTTTATCTATTTATATTTTTCTTTTTTTCAATGCCTAGAAAAAAGGAAAAAAAGCGTGGTAGGGAAGGTTATAGTAGCAAAAGTCATTGGAATTTTGATTTTATAAATTGGACGAATCCGTTTTGTTATTAATAGACTAGGAAAAGGGAAAAGAATAACTGAAAGAAAGGAAATAAATTAGTTATTCATTAAAGTTAAAGTTTCATTTACTCAATGACCAGAATTAGACGAGGATATATAGCTCGTAGACGTAGAACAAAAATGCGGTTATTTGCATCAAGTTTTCGCGGGGCTCATTCAAGACTTACTCGAACAATTATTCAACAGAAAATAAGAGCTTTGGTTTCGGCGCATCGCGATAGAGATAGGAAAAAAAGGGATTTTCGTCGTTTGTGGATCACTCGAATAAATGCAGTAATTCGCGGGGCGGGGGCATCCTATATTTATAGTAGATTAATACAAAATTTGTATAAGGGGAAGTTACTTCTTAATCGTAAAATACTTGCACAAATAGCTATATCAAATAGGAATTGTCTTTATATGATTTCCAATGAGATCATAAAATGATAAAATAAGGGGATTGGGAGGAATCTGCCAAACTGTTTTAAATGGAATTTTCTGGAGAATAAACTCCGGGAAGGTAGAGTAGAAATTAGTATGAAAAAATCTGATAATATGATAAAGTCGTCAAAATGAGCGAACACGCTCGATAAAAAAATTTATTATTCTTTATTCTTCCCCGATTCTTTTTTTTCTTACGACACGAATGATTCTCGGATTTTTTGAACAAAACGTCCATCTGTGTTTGAGTTCGGATTAGAATTTTGATTCAATTGAAAAGTAAGCCTGTTTTTTTCTATTCTTAAAACCAGTAGTTCTGGCGGTTGACTCCCTTCTTTCAAATTGTTTCTCATTATTAAGAAAAGGTAACGAAGATAAAATCCGAGCTTGTTTTATAGCAATAGTAATTAATCGTTGTTCTTTTAAGGTTAATCTATTCACCCGTCTAGATAATATTTTTCCTTGTTCACTAATAAATCGACTAATTAAACTCATGTTTCTATAATCAATTCGATCCCCCGATTGGATCGGGGGCAAACGCCTACGAAAAGATCGCTTGGATTTAAGAAAGAGTCGCTTGGATTTATCCATAATTTGTTTATTCCTTATCCCTAAAATACTATTTCGATCAAATCAAAAAAAAAATTCTAGAATAAATTAATAGGATTTGGTTTGTCTATATTTATTTAGTTGTTTTTATTTAAATATATGAAATAATAGAAATCTATATCGAATTTTTTTTTCATGTTCCTTGAAAGGGTGACACCCAAGCACTCGGTTTGATCTATATCTATTTCTTTATCTCCCCATGAATTGTATGTTTGAAACAATAGGGACAGAATTTTCTCAATTCCAATCGACTAGGTGTATTGTGTCGATTCTTTTGAGTAATATATCTGGAAATACCCGTTGATTCCTTATTAACACCGTTTCGAACACAACTGGTACATTCCAAAATAACCCTTACACGAACGTCTTTACCCTTGGCCATGAACCTCCTTTGGGTTTTTGATTCACCCAACTTTTCTATTTTCCGATCCGACGCAAATTAAGAAGAAAGGAAAAGGGACAAAAAATAGAAGTTGCTAACAACTCAAAATCAAATTATGAAATAAAGATTTTGTTGCAATTAATATAGTAAATAATAAGTAATACAACAATTTCTAAATCGATTTCTAATCGCAGTACAATATTTCATTTAAATATCTTGTATTGTATGATACTCTTATTCTAGTCACATTTCCATTTTGTTTTCTTTTAACTCTATTATTAATTTGATTCTTAATTTAATTGGACCGAATTTTGCTGAGGTTGAATCCACTTTTTTCTTTCTCTTTCCTCCCGTATTCTATCTATCTAATTCTAAAAAAAAAAAAAGAGGGGAAAGAGAGATTAGTCACAAATATTTGATTCTATCTCTAATCTTCTTCACCCCTTTCCATATCAATAACTAGAATGAAAAAAAAGGAAATGTCAACGCATCTGGGAAGAAACGATTGATTTCGATCAATAAACCTGCTAAAGACCCGAACCAAAGAGTACTTAGTACCGGTGCCACGGAAAGATACGTTTTTAGATCTCGCATTGAGAATCCTCCTTCTTTTTTTTGTATTCCATATTGGAATACATTATGGTAAGAGATTTATATGTAGTTAAAGACCACTTGTATTTGTGTACGGAATCCCTAATTCAAATCGACATGTGCAACGATTCGGTAGATAATATTTGATTTTTCTTAAAGCAAAAAAAGGGTCCCTTTCCGCCTGAGAATTCCCGAGAAAAATATACATTTATTATTATATGTTATATGATATGAGACTAAAAGGAAGAAATGGCAAGATTTATTTTGCATATAAATGAAGGAAATAAAATAGGGATGTGGAAAACAAGACGGGGATTTTTTACAATGATACTGTAGACCAATTGAAAGGGATGTAGCGCAGCTTGGTAGCGCGTTTGTTTTGGGTACAAAATGTCACGGGTTCAAATCCTGTCATCCCTACCTATTATTGCTCCTCTGAGCAGTAACCAGAGATCCATTTTAGAGCGATTCAATTTGGACATACATAATACACTTTTATGAGAGTCTCCATATGCAAGAAGTATTTATTGGGGTTGAAGTATTTTTGGGGGTTAGGGGTTATATATATAAAAAAAAAAAAAGAATCCCCTTCTTTACAGTCTTTTCCGTTGTGGTAAGAAAGCGCTCTTAGTTCAGCTCGGTAGAACGTGGGTCTCCAAAACCCAATGTCGTAGGTTCAAATCCTACAGAGCGTGATTCTGCTCTTGTCTTGTTAGATCGAAAATTACACTGAACTGAAATACAGCAATCCGCATTTGATCTTTGACCTTGACCCCCCCCCCGAATTAAATTAAAGAAAGGAGGAGGTCAGTTAAAAAAAGAGATGTGAATTAATCAAAGGTCCAACTGATCACCACGCCTGTATTGTAAATATGCAGTTACGAATAATCCAGCCAAAGTAATAGGAATTAGACCTAAGACAATTCCAAATAGAAAAACTTCAATCATTTCACTTTAATTTATTTGAAAAGGGAAAAGGGGAGGTAATATCTATCCCGAAATATTAATATTAATCCGTATTGCCCAGGAATCTAAATTCCCAATAATTGGGAATTAACACGGTAAGGAACTAGCGAATATATGGAATACCACAGAAGGATTTCTTTTTATGAATTATTTATTCAATTAATTTCAAATAATTTCAAATAAGCCCTATCTTACTCAGACCAATAAATAGAGCCGAGGTTATAGTGAAAGCTGCTAATAGAAAACCGAAATAACTAGTTATAGTAGGCATGAAGGAGCTAAAGGAAATCCGTTCTTTTTATACATATGTTTAGAAAGCACTTTCCTAAGTTTCAACTTTTGAAAGATATGAGGATAAGCAAAAATACTATACCAATTGAAAGACTCAGTTCAATTGAAAGTTTTTGATTCATCAATTATTCTAGAAGGTACTAAAAAAAATAGAGTGATAGGGGTAGAAAAAGAAAAAAAATTCATCATCTTTGACATCGACACTTCCCACGATTCAGAATCAACGGATTCGTTAGGCAATTCTTGAGTGACCTAATATTAAAAATACGAATAAAAACAGTGCCATGTAACTTCATTTCAAAAACGAAACTTTTTTGAAATCAATAGGGGAACAAAATTGGGGAATCACTTCAATTTTGTATTTTGATTTTTTCTGTTTTATTATTTTTTTTCTAAAAAAATTGACCTTATAATACCTTTACCTTTTTCTTTCCTTTTTTTTTTTACTTTCTAATTCATTAGTTTCAGCAGTAGGATCATTCACATAATATCTCAAATGAGAAGAAAAAAAGGTAAAGGTATCATACGATTAGATCGCTCTAAAAAAAAAAATTTTATTTCGGCCCAATTCAATTCTAAAATAAAAAAAAAAATTTCCGTTATTTATTCTCCGTTTTGTCTTTCCATATTATATATAAAGCATAAAGCCCCCTCTCTGTAGTTAGGTCAAGAAAGAGCCTTTGGATCTAGGATCTAATACAAGAACGCGTACATCATAAATATAGATTACTAGAATTTTTTTATTAATTCTTCTCTTTCTTTTATCGAATCCTTGTTTCTGGACGACTAAC